GTTACGCACCTACTTAAAAAAGAGTAAACCCAAGTTCCAAGAAATTATATCTTCCACCAAGACATTCACCGAGAAAGCGGAAACCCTTTTGAAGGAGGCTATTCAGGAACAGGTCGAGTTGTTTCTACTTCAAGAGCAAACCTGAAATTATGACTCCTATTCTATTACTCTTATTCTTAGTACAAGAGTAATCTTAGTACAAGGGTAATAAGAAATGTTTCTGATTCGAATTTTTATTCAACCAAATAAGTTTTTGGTATAACAATCTAAAAAAAATAGATGGAAATAAATTGCGTCCAATAGGACTTGAACCTATACCAAAGGTTTAGAAGACCTCTGTCCTATCCATTAGACAATGGACGCTGCTTTTCATTCCTGTTTTATTTTTTCCCTTTCTTCCTTCTCTTATCCGGAAAAAAACAAGAATTGGATTGCATGCGGAAGATTTTGGCAAAAAAGAATGCATATCTGAATCAATGATGGATGTATAAAAGTGATATAGAGCGGGTAGCGGGAATCGAACCCGCATCGTTAGCTTGGAAGGCTAGGGGTTATAGTCGACGTTGGTTGATCATTTTTAACGTCTCTAATTCAGAACCGAACATGAAATTTTGGTTTCATTCGGCTCCTTTATGGAAGATCGATGTGTTCCCAGATCTAAGGCATACAAGAAGAAAAAACATAAAAAAATTATGCTGTATGAAAAGGGAATCGTTGTAAATCTGAAAAACTAGATCCATAACATCCATGTCAGCTTCTCTTACTAGCTTTATAGATGATCCTTCTAGAAGAGGAAAATTCTACTAAATCTGTCTAGTTACTTCGTTCCTTATTTCGACTTGTGGAATCCTGAGGAAAAAAAAAGAATATTGTTTCCACCGAGCTGAAACAATATGTCGATGGCTCTAGTAAACCAAAGCCACCATTTTCTAGCTATTTGGCTTCAATCCCCTTTTTAGAATACAAAAATGGAAGATTTAGTTACGATTAGAAATAAACTTTTTATCTTCATCCATGGATCCCTTTACTCATACTCAAAAATTGGAAGAGTTGAATCAACTCAAAAAAAAATTATGCTTCGTAATTCCATATAATCCAATGTTTTTTATTCAATTTTAAAATGACTGACCTTTGGATACAAATCACGAGAATTTATATTTTTCCTCAATATTAAGAGGTAAAGGATTAACCTTTTTAAGAAATAAAGTTTCTTATTGGAATATTAACTGAAATTGGAATATTAACTGAAAGACCCCTTAACTATTTAGGTTGTTAATAGGACGAATCACACTTTTACCACTAAACTATACCCGCTACAATTTAATTATTGTATATTAATAAGCTATTTGTCGAACAAAGGAGTGATACATATAAAGATAGCATCAGAATGATGAAAATTGGAATCTTTACACAGATTCCGTCTTGACAGGGACTTGAGAAAATCCTAAATACTAAATATATGAATATAAAAAAGCTTATGTAACTATAATATAATAAGTTATACTTTTCGTTTCATGGTAAGTTGTTACTGACAGTTCCGACTTGAAGAAGATATTGAAGTTGGACATAAAAAAGAATTCTACAAGAATCCGGAACTCCACCTTTATTTTCTTTTCCAATTTCTTTTTGGAGTGCTAGATCTTATGAATTTTTGTCAATTAGATGGATCTTAAGTCTTCAGATCAAACAAAGTTTGTTACTTGAACAAGTAAAGTAAGTTAAGTCTAAGTCATAATAAGTCATAAATTAAATTAAAATTTTATTTAAATTAAATAATTAAATTTAAATATAAATAATATTAAATAAAAATTTAAATAAAAATAAATAATAAATATAATATATATAAATAAATATATAAATATATATATAATTAAATATATAAATATATATATAATTATATATATAATAATATATAAATATATATATAATAATATAATATAATAATATAAAAAATAATATAATAATATATTTATATTATATTATAATTATATTTTTATATTTCTATTTAATTATATTTATTTATATTTATTTTATTCTATTTATATTCTATTTCTATTTTTTCTATTTATATTTAGTTATATTTATATATATATATTTAATTTAATTTTAATTTATTTATATTTCTATTTAATTTATATTTTAAATATATATATTTAATTTAATTTTAATTTAAAATATTTTAATTCTAATTTGATTTTTATTTTTTTTTTTATATTTTATTTGTCATTTATATTTTATTTGTCTTGTAATATAATCTTGTAATATAAATAAAAATATAAATAATATAATATTATTTGTCTTGTAATATAATTTTATTATAATATAAATATATAAATATTTATAATATTAATATTATTATAATATAATAATTATATTATAATAATATTATGGGATATGGGTAAGGATTATGGGATATGGGTAAGGCGAATTTTTATCAATAAATCGTTATTTTAAGTGTCACATAAACATAAAAAATCCCAATTCAAATTTAGGAGAGATGGCTGAGTGGACTAAAGCGGCGGATTGCTAATCCGTTGTACGAGTTTTTCGTACCGAGGGTTCGAATCCCTCTCTCTCCGCTTTCGCTTTCTCTGGTCACTTGATATTTCTGAATTCGAAAAATCTCGATCCTTTGTTTTATTTTATCATAGTTAAATGTATGGAATACATAAAAAAATATTCATAGCAAGGAAAAATGATAAAAATCTCTTAGTTTTTTATTCCTCACGCCCAGGATTACGTCCTGGATCATTAGATAAGAATCCGAAGATGAAGAGAGAAACAAAGAATATCACTACTGTGTAAACGAAAAGTTTGAGAGTAAGCATTACACAATCTCCAAGATAAGATCATTTTTTGGTAAAAAAAAAAGGAAATAGATTATCCATTTGAGTTTTGTAACACATGTACTGTTTTGACATGACACCAAAATATGAAAAAATAAAGAACAAATTTTCTTAATTAAGTAAGTGTTTTTTTTTTTCTAAAAAAAAAGAATGAATTTTGATATTTCAAATTCATGAATTTATTTGTAATTAAGATTCTTATTTTTTCGTTATCAAAATTGTTATTGTAATATTAACAATTAGGTATTGTGGAAAAACCTAATCTAATAAAGTCCTTGCTCATTGGAAGGGCGGACGGAAGGGGGAAATGGACTGATCCAAATTCATCGCTGCCTTTACCCAATATACAAGAATTTTTCTTTTTTAATGGAGGATTTTTATTTGTAATGTAAGACTCATATGATCTTATCAAGAATTGTTAGAATTTTTTTTTTTATCGAAAAAATCATGACTATTTTTAGTAGAGTATTAAGAACTTACTTCATCGAAAACTTACAGCAGCTTGCCAAACAAAGGCTAAGAGAAAGAAAAGTACAGGTATGACGGGCATAATGTCTACGATTGGATTGAAAAGAGCATAAGCCTCAGGTAATTTCCCGAAGAAAAAACTACTCGAGGAAAGGGCAGAATTAAGACAAATACAGATTAAACTAAAAAAAATATTAAGCATAACAAATAAACATTTCTTTTTGTAGATAATTTAATTTTTATTGAATTATTGATATAAGGGAAAATGAAGAAAGAAGGTAGGTAAAAAATCCTTCTTTTTCTTTGATTTGAACTCCCCCCAAAAAATCCAAATCCAAAATCCTCACATTTTCAAATGAGAATACAAGGAATTATACTTTCATACAATATCTTAATTGAATTATATGTAATGATCAATGAAATTTTTATTCTCTATTTACATGTATCAAATACCAGCAAGAATAACAAGATATCCTATGCCATATGTATTTATTTTATTTATTTTTATTTTTATTGTCATATTTATTGTCTGGAATTGACGAATGCCCCACAAGGGTAATAATGTTTATTGGTGTCAAATAGAAATCTAAATGGGGCGTGGCCAAGCGGTAAGGCAACGGGTTTTGGTCCCGTTACTCGGAGGTTCGAATCCTTCCGTCCCAGATCAATTCCTCAGAATCTAAATGCAAAAAATCTCTCCATTCATTAAGGCCTAAAGTAAGTGAATCGGGTATTCCACAGTCTATGTAGAGACTAAACGAAAGAATAGAGGTTTTTGGAGATAATTCTATTACATTACTGGTTTTAAATTAAAGCCCCTAAAACTAACTAGGATGGAGTCAAATTCAAATGGAACATCAAACATATTTTGACGCATTTACTTTTGTATCCGGTTCAAATAAAAAATTGTAAGTTAATATAGCGATTCGGGTGAGGAAATTCCTATATTATATTATATTATTCAATTTACTTAATAAAATGGATTGACGAAAAAACGTAAAGTAAAGCCAAATTTGCAAAAAATGACTGAGTGCTATGCCCATATGTATTATGTATTGTTTGTGTTCTATTTCCGTAGTCAACTCTTTTGTTTTAAGCGAAAAATTCTGTCATAATTTAATTAAATAAATAAATATACATAATTACCTATGCCTTTGGTAACAAATGTTCATTGTATATGATGGATGAATATGGAAAGATCATACTCCTCTGGTCCTGATTTATTTTTTTATCTGAAAAAAAAAAAATAACGATCTAAATCTTACCTTATATGAGATATTTTCCATTCCATACCCATGAAAATAAAAAAACATTGGTTTCTCCAAATTTCGGGTTCCAATTTAACCATTGATGATTCAGTTGGACATAGTAGAATTCTCATATCTATCTTTACTTTAATGAATGAGATATCCAAATGAATGAGATAGATATCCACTCAAAATTATTAGCTACTTGTTTATGATTGTGAGTACTGCTTGATTGAAGAAGAAATTGAATTCAGTAATTATTGGAAAACATATACATATTTATAGTCATGGTCTTGAAGTACAAGATAAGATTCTTTAATTAAACTAAAACTAAATAATTTTTATTGATTTCTTATGAATCCTTGGTACTCGAAGAAATGGAAGTGTGAGAAATCCATTTTCTCGAGAAAATAGACTTCTGATCCTTCTGGTTCATTGGAATTTTAGGCATTGGTATAGTTATTTTTTTTTGGTTAATAAATATTTTATTTGGTTAATAAATGATTTAGTTCCTGATTGGAATGGAAATTAAAGGTAATGAAAGATGAAAGACCCATTTTTTTAGGTCTAAAATGGATTTTTTTTTTGAGAAGGGATCCTTTTTCATAACTGATCGTTCTGAACAATCTGTTGGTTGAATATGTAAATAGGTCTAACAAGTGATTTCCTCATTTTTTTTTTTTTGTAAATATAAATGGTTTCCTTCATAGGCTAGAATATGGGAGTTAATTTGGATTCTTTTCTTGCTGAGACTTCTCAGGATCAGGATAAAGACTTTTTATCCATAAATAAAAGGAAAATGGATAAAAAAAGTATGTCCTAAAATGTACCGATTGAGCCAATGACTATTCATGATTCCATATTGAATCAATTTCATCCCGGTTCGGAATTAAAAGAATGTTATGGTAAAACTTCGTTTGAAACGATGTGGTAGAAAGCAACGTGCGACTTGAAGGACGTGATCACTTGTGTGGATTCTGATATCCACCATTTTCTATAGAAATGAGGATGCTCTTGGCTCGACATGGTTTGTTCTGTTCTACTAGGAACCCCATTTTTGTTGGGTTGTAAGTAATAAGTAAATAGTACACGATAAAGCTCGAGTAGAAAGTAATGATTTGATTCATCATTTATCATATCGGGGGAAAGAATCTAGGGTTAATGCCAATCAATAAGCTGGACCAACTTTGTAAATATATCTTCAATTTAGAAATCGAAAGATTCAAATTCTAACAATTTGAAATCAAAAAGTCAAACTTGTTGGAATTGGTGAAACTATTTCGATCAAAAGTGTATTACAAGGGAATCAATCGTTCATATAATTTTTCCCTAGAAAAAAGGGTATGTTGCTGCCGTTTTGAAAGGAGTAAGATCGCCGAAGTAATGTCTAAACCTAACGATTCAACAAAGCAAAGATTAAGGATTCCGGAACAAGGAAACACTATTTTCAACTGTCTCAACAATTGTATCAAAATAAGGAATTAGAATAAGTAATAAAATTCAAATAGATTTGAGATGAGACAAACAAAAAAGGTTACAGACGACTCAATTAATTCTAAGGATTTCTATTCGAATTCTTTCAGAGCTACCCAACTTGAGTTATGAGTACAAACGAATGAAGTTTTGTTTTTTCTTTATGGAAAAATAAAACAATTCCAATCATAGTCTAATTTATGATTTTATTTATGGATCAGTTTGCCATTATACCATTATGACTATCACTATTGATATTTTATTTATTATTATATATTATATTTTTATTTTATTTAAATTTCACTATTTTTTTTTTTTTGAATTGTTTTGATTTTTATTTATATTATTATTTAATTTATATTAATTAATTATATATATATTTATTTAATTTTAATTAATTAATATTATATTAATTAATATTATTTATATTTTATATATATATTATTATTATATTTAAATTTAATTTATATTAATTAATTATATATATATTTAATTAATTAATATTATATTAATTAATATTATTTATATTTTATATATATATTATTATTATTATTATTTTAATTAATAATAATAATAAATTAATAATATATAATAAATTAATAATATAATAAAATATTAATAATATAAAAAAAAAATACGATATAAATTTAATAAATATAAATAGATTTAATATCTAATTTACTAATTTATTTAATATCTATACTAATAAATGTCTATAATAATAAATATCTATAATATAATATATATAATATTAGAACTAATATCTAAATATAATATAATTAAATCTAAATTAAATACTAAATAAAATCTAAATAAAATTAGTAAAATAATTAGTATGATTTATAATTCCATAACATAATTCTAATCATAATTCTAATTATATATATATAATTTTATATATATAATTTAAAATATAAAAATATAATTAAAATACATTATATTATAATAGAATTAAATATATTAAATATATATTATAATTAAATAAAAAAATAATATAAAATATAAATAAAAAAAAAATGAATAGAATTCAAATCATTCTTTCTTGAGCTTGAGCCGTACGAGGAGAAAACCTCTTATACGTTTCTGGGGGGGGCTTTGCTTATCTATCCCAATGAGCCATCTATCGAATCGTTGCAATTGATGTTCGATCCCGAAGAGAAGGAAGAGATCTTCGGAGAGTGGGTTTTTATGATCCGATAAAGAATCAAACTTATTCAAATGTTCCGGCTATTCTATATTTTCTTGAAAAAGGAGCTCAACCCACAAGAACTGTTCATGATATTTTTAAGAAGGCCGAATTAATTGTCTAAAGAACATTAATCAAAAGATTTTTGAAATACAAAATGGTAATGCCTAGTATCTACTATATAGTATATAGCTTTGTATAATTTAATTTTTTACTCAGCATTTGCCCTTTTATTTCTCTATTCATACCCATGTTTTGTTGTTTTGGTAATTTACCAACAAAAATGGGTTAATCTTGCTTATTGTACTTCTATTGATTGAATAAACTCAAGATTTTCTCCACTTCTTCCTTATTTTTTTCTCCACATTTCTTTTTATGTCGTGCCAATTCAACACAAGTCTTTATGTGATTTATTTAATTAATTTGATTTATTTTCTTCAACATGCAATTCATATTGACAATGGTGTATTGAACAAATATAATTCGATCGTAAATAAATGAATCCGTTTATCCCCATCTATATTTAGACTGGTTATATTGGTTGTTTACTTCAATTATTAATGAATGAAAAAACATTTTTTTTTTTTTTTGAATTGATAAAAAAAAATTAAATAAAATAAATATAAAGGTCTGTCAATACATTGCTTTTTGTCTGGAAATCTATTGTATTTTAATCGGATCTGTCCTGGTTTTTAAAACTTTTTTAATTGATCATCACATCAATTCTTTATTTTCAAATTGAAATGAAAAATATATTATATTTGGATTTGGATCGTATCTACTCTTCACATATTATATTCAATATTATATGTATATGTATTTATCTGGGTTGCTAACTCAACGGTAGAGTACTCGGCTTTTAAGTGCGGCTATGATCTTTTACACATTTGGATGAAGCAACGAATTCGTCCAGACTTTTGGTAGAGTCTATAAGACCACGACTGATCCTAAAAGGTAATGAATGGAAAAAATAGCATGTCGTATTATATTAATTAGTAATGTAGAACTCATAAAGCATCCTTACGGGATGGGATCGGTACAAAAAAAAACCTTTGATTTTAGGAAGGGAACAAAATGAATTCACATTTACCGTTTGGTCGAGTGAATAAATGGATAGAGTCTTATGGCTCCAATTCTAGGCAAAGAAAAAGCGACGAGCTTCTGTTCTTAATTTGAATGGTTACCCGATCAAATCTAATTAGACGTTAAAAATAGATTAGTGCCTGATACGGAAAAGGGTTCCCCTGTGAGTGGATTATCAATTACTTTTTTTTTTAATTTAATGAATCCTAACTATTCTTCATTATAGATAGGGTAGAGTGGAGATGAATGTGTAAAAGAAAGAGCATACTGATAAAGAAAATGGATTCCAAAATCAAAAGAGCGATTGGGTTGCAAAAATAAAGGATTTTTAACCTTTTCTTTTTCTTGTTATGTTCGTTAACATAAACCAATTAATTGGATCTGGAAAGATAGGAAGAAGATCTGGCGATTGGACTCTCTGTTTTCAGGGTAACTTTTGCTTACTGTATACATACCTTATATACATATTTGGTCTGGCCACATCGCACTATGTATCATTTGATGACCCAAGAAAAGTTTCCTGCCTCTGGTTCAAGTATAATAAAAAATGGAAGAATTAAAAGGATATTTAGAAAAAAGTAGATCTAAACAACAACACTTCCTATATCCGCTTCTCTTTCAAGAGTATATTTACGCACTTGTTCATGATCATGGTTTAAATGTAAATGGATCAATTTTTTATGAACCCACGGAAATTTCAGGTTATGACAATAAATCTAGCTCATTACTTGTGAAACGTTTAATTACTCGAATGTACCAACAGAATTATTTGATCAATTCTGTTAATGATTCTAATCAAAATAGATTCGTTGGGCACAACCAGAATTTTTATTCTCAAATGATATCAGAGGGTTTTGTTTTCATTGTGGAAATTCCTTTCTCACTGCGATTACTATCCTCCCTCGAAGAAAAAAAAGAAATACCAAAATCTCAGAATTTACGATCTATTCATTCAATATTTCCATTTTTAGAGGATAAATTATCACATTTAAATTATGTATCAGATATACTAATACCCTATCCCGTCCATCTAGAAATCCTGGTTCAAATTCTACAATGTTGGATACAAGATGTTCCCTCTTTACATTTATTACGATTCTTTTTTCATGAATATCATAATTGGAATAATCTCGTTACTCCAAGGAAATCTAGTTATGGTTTTTCAAAAGAGAATCCAAGACTATTTCGGTTCCTATATAATTCTTATGTAGTTGAATGCGAATCTATATTAGTTTTTCTCCGTAAACAATCCTCTTATTTACGATCAACATCTTCTGGAACTTTTCTTGAGCGAACCCATTTCTATGGAAAAATAGAACATCTTGTAGTAGTTTGTTGTAATCGTTTTCAGAAAACCCTGTGGTTGTTCAAGGATCCTTTCATGCATTATGTTAGATATCAAGGAAAATCCATTCTAGCTTCAAAAGGGCCTCATCTTTTGATGAATAAATGGAAATCTTACTTTGTCAATTTTTGGCAATGTCATTTTCACTTTTGGTTTCAACCCTGTAGGATCCACATAAACCAATTCTCCAATTTTTCTTTCTATTTTCTGGGTTATCTTTCAAGTGTACTAATAAATCCTTCAGTAGTAAAGAGTCAATTGCTAGAACATTCTTTTTTAATAGATACTGTTGCTAAAAAATTCGAAACTATAGTTCCAATTATTCCTATGATTGGATCATTGTCGAAAGCTA